GTCTTTCTTAGTAACGGGGTCCGGAGACAAAATAGGAAAGGTGATTTCACTATATTTTTGACCAGGAACAGGACCTATTACAAGAATATTTTTTTTAGTAGGACGATAACTCTGAAAAGAAAGATTGCCCATCTTTTCTTTCATTTCCGGAGAAATACGATCGGAGGGGGCTAATTCGAATCCTTCAGGTAAAATAAGAACAGCCCCCACATTCAAAGATCCCCGTTTCCCATTAGAAAGAACCTGTTTCAGTTGGATATCATAGGGAATTCTAACAACTGCTTCAAATACAGTATCCGGAAGTACCGCTTGTGGAACCTCGATATCCACGGGCTTATTGGCTAAATGACAATTGGCGCATACAATACGCCCAGTAGCTTCTCGTGGATTCTCATAACCCTGTTGTGCAAAAATGGGATATGCGTGTGAAATAGATGTCCAAGTTATTACATATATAAATATAATGACCGATACGAAAATGGATCGAGTCATCTGTTCCTTTATCCAAGAAAAGATATTTCTATTTTGCATGGTCCAATCATTGATCCCGAAAATTTCTACAATAAATTGGGTAGGTTGCTAGTAGAGTTCCCTATCCACGATTCTGCTATTTTACTGGGATCCAGGAGTCATTTCCCGGATCGGTAGAAACTTAAAAAATAAGTAACATTTTGAATGGTTTGTTTATGTACGAAGTAAAAAAAACATTATGATTAGATTTATATCAGTAGATCATTTTTAGTCATTCATTGAATGATAAATGACTACAAGTGACGGAGATACACGATTTAAATAACGGAAGATCCAATATTTTAAAATTGTATCTAGAATGACTGGAAAGGTGGAAACAAGACCAGATATAATTTGATTATTATGATAAAATCCAAAATCCTTGTAGACAGAACCAATCATTAGTTCCCAACCATGAGGCGAGTGGAATCCAATACATAAATCCGTTAATAAAAGAATAGAAAAAGCTTTTATTGTGTCGCTTAAGTTATAGATAAATTTCCGAACCCAAGAATTAATAATACCAAGTTCTTCATTACCCAGAATAGAATAACCACTTAGAATAGCGAAGCTTATTATATTTGTCGAAAAATGTAAAATGGTATGGATATGATCCTCATTGTACATTTTGACCAATTGGATCGTTTCTTTGTGTATTCCTATATGAAGCTTTTGTATATGTGTATCGGGGTACTCCTTTATCATTTCGTCCAAAAGGAAGAGTTCTTCTAATTCTATGAATTTTTCCAGAACGTTCTTTTCTTGAATATCATTCAAAAAAACTTCGGATTGCCCAGCATTCCACCAATTAGTAACCAAAGATTCCATACTTTTATTAAATGAGAAAGAAATCCACCAGGGCAAAAAAACTATAGATGTAAGATATAGAAGGGGGTTGAATGCTTTCTTTTTTGGCATTTTTAATCTGTGAATTGTTAATGAAACCACCTCATTCCTCGATTCTATCCAATCTGATATTTCCATGAAACATGAGTTCTATAACAAACAGGGTATTGAATCCACAGACCCCCTTTATTTTATTTGAATTTAATTAAAGGGCTAATCCTTAGATCTGGAAACAATATTTTTTTTTATTATGTCTTCATTCGAAGCAATTGTATCCTTTCGCTGAATGCCCTAACGAGCCACTTCAAGTCAAGAAATGCATATTTTTCGAATTTCGAGACAAAACAAAAACAGAATTGAATTACAAGATATGATCCATCTATATCTAACATATCAATTAAAAAATATTGGACCCCAAAAATATGAAGTATATATATAGTCTTAGTTTTTCGGATATATATGATGAATCCATACTTAGTATACTTGTTACGAGTATGAAAAAATGGAGTTGATTTCCATATACAATCCATCAAAAACTTTTGGTGGAAAAAGCGCTTTGTTTTCTGTTTTCTGGTTGTTTCACACGCGTCTGCTTTTGCTCGAATGAGCGACCTGAAAAAACAAAACAGAACTCAATGCTGCGAAAGCATTCATTCTTCAATTCATTTCAAAATACTTCAATTGGTACGCGCAAAAAATAGGCCAATTCCGCAGCCTTTTGTTCAATTTCTCGTGGAGTCAAATTCTCATCAGTACGAGTCAAAGGAATGGCACCCTGGCCTCTGATTTCCATATAAAGTACACGCCGGGAATAAATACCTTCTTTAACCTCTATTCTAATCGACTGAATATCTCTCATAAGGAATCGAAGAAAGATTCGACGATTTCTTCCAGGGAATCCCCAACGAAAAATACACACTATTCCTTTTTTTCTATCGAATCTATCATAACCACTACCCACATTCCACGAAATTGTGCACCACAAATAGGAGCTAATGAACATACCCGCGATCCCATAGAAAGACATCACGATCCCTTGTGGGAAAAAAAGGATTTGCTGAGAAGGAAATAAGGATATCAGATTCCTACCAAGGTAACTAGAAGTTCCAACCAATAAGAATCCCAGTGAACCTAAAAAAAGGATACAGGCCCAACATAAATTACTTGTTTTTCGAGACCCCATTATAAGTTCTATCCATATATGTTCTGATCGCCAGTTCATACTAGATCCAGTTGTTTAATTTTATTGAAATTTAGAGAATAACCAAAATTTGACTTTCTTTTTTTGTTCCTGAAGCAACTCTTATCAACTAGCACTCTTATTATGATGTGAACCATTAGGAGTAATTCATCGAATCGCTTAGATATAAAAAAGGATCCCCCTCATATAATCCCACTATAGATATCTACATACAGAGAGATATTTTGACTTTCCATTTCATACATCTGCGGACCCCCTTTTGAATATATAATCTATTTATCCCCATATATCATCCCATGATGTGATGTTTCCACGCGCATAATAGCTCTTTCATTTGTGTTCGGAAGAATCCACATGTTGTATCCTATGTCCACTAAATAGATAGATAAATTTAAATAGATATAGATATCTGTATTATGACCCAAGTCCGAGTCTTGAAAAAAAAAAAAAAAAAATGAACGAGATTGGGTCCCGTCGAATCTAGATAATCTTGTTTTTTTGAACATGAAGAGATAGGGAAGCCATTGCAATTGCTGGAAATACTAGACCCACTAAAGGCACAAAAAAAGAGGGTAAGTTGAAAGTTGTCATAGAATGGATACCTCGATTTAATATTTTGTACCTGTTATAAAGATATCTTATGATAAGTATATCTATTATCAGTATATAATAATAGGTACAAGAAACGTAGAACTAAATAAGTGTACCTATTCACTTTTATATAATATATATTTATTATTATTGTTCTCTTATACTTATCTTCTAATAAATACCAAAAAAGGTTCTTACTTGGAGAATAATTATATCTATAAAAAATACGTAATGTAATAAAATAACATGAATTTTTCCTAATTTAGGAGAAAAATTAACTCTTTTATCCTATTGATAGAGCCTTCCCGATTACTAATCATGCATTATATAGGTAGAAATAAAATGGATCTGTAGCAAATAAGAAAAGTGATTATCAACAACTTATGATCCGTTATACAATTGTATTTTATAACCTCAAGTAAAACTCCGTGCTTATTATTTTTTATTTTCACTTTGATTACCATAAACTAAATCAAATTGAAACTAAATACTTGTAAATTGTAAACTTCAAATAAAAAAAACAGAATTAAATGATCTACTTGATTCAATTTTGATTCAAAGGACAGAAACCGTGAAGCTGAAATAACTCACTCAGAACACCCTTTAAAGGATTACGTGGTACGATTGGGTCGAATAAGCCCTTATGGAATAAATACTCAGCTTCTTGTGACCCATCAGGTACTGTCTTATTCAATGTTTGTTCAATTACTCTTTTACCTGCAAATGCAATGTAAGCATTAGGTTCGGCAATAATGATATCTCCTAACATACCAAAACTGGCAGTCACCCCACCGGTTGTAGGAGATGTAAGGATTGATACGTAGAATAACTTTTTATTTGATTGATAATCATATAAAGCTGAAGATATTTTAGCCATTTGCATCAAGCTCAAACTTCCTTCTTGCATGCGGGCTCCCCCCGAAGCACACACTATAATAAGGGGTAGAGATCTATTAGTAGCATATTCGATCAAACGGGTGATTTTCTCGCCTACTACGGATCCCATACTGCCCCCCATAAACTGAAAATCCATAATCCCAATTGCGATGGAAATACCGTTTAATTGACCTATGCCTGTTTGAACAGCCTCAGTTAACCCTGTCTTTTTTTGATAAGAATCAATACGATCTTTATAAGGCTCCTGCTCCGAATGAAATTCAATGGGGTCCACCGAAACCATGTCCTCATCCATAGCATCCCAAGTGCCTGGATCAATCAAAAATTCGATTCTTTCTGAACTACTCATTTTCAAATGATATCCACATTGTTCACAAATATTCCGGTTTAACCTAAAAAATTTCTTATAATTTAATCCATAACAATTTTCGCATTGAACCCACAAATTCCTGTATTTTTGACTTATATCGAGATCACTTCCACTTGCGCTAGTTTGTATACTGATGAAACTATCACTGTCAATACTATTTACGCTTTCACTACAAATGTAACTATAAATGTAATTCTTACTGTAATTGTCACTACCGCTTGAAATGTAACTATCAATATGGATTTCAGAACGAAGATAACTCTCAATGCAACTAGTAATGTGATTATTCCAACTATATTGAGTATCATACATGTAACGATTGTAGTAGTGATTGTCACTCTTAGGTCCATCATTCGGATAACTATAATTTAGGCAACTAGAAAAAAAACCGCCCAATTCACTCAAAAAAGAACGATCCTCTTCAACCTCAAAAATAAAATTTTCAATATCCAAATATATGGAAAAATTTTCACCATTACTATCCTTAACTAAAAAAGTGTCATCACAGATCAAACTCCGAATGTTGCTGACACCAAATAAAGGATCAATATTATTAGAGCTGTCACTATCAATCCAACCATGAAT